TCAATACGCTCTAAGAAGAAATATTTGAATATCAATCTCATCGATATCATCGATCTCATAAGTATCATACCAAATCCCATCAATCGAATCACTTTTTCGAGAAATACGAGACATCTAAGTCATACAAGTAAAGAGATCTATTCAGTGATAAGAAAAAGAAAAAACGTGAACGGGGACTGGATTGATGATAAAATAGAATCCTGGGTTGCAAACAGTGATTCGATTGATGATGAAAGAAGAGAATTCTTCGTTCAGTTCTCCACCTTAAGGACAGAAAAAGGGATTGATCAAATTTTATTGAGTCTGACTTATAGTGATCATTTATCAAAGAATGACTCTGGTTATCAAATGATTGAACAACCGGGAGCAATTTACTTACGATACTTAGTTGACATTCATAAAAAGTATCTAATGAATTATGAGTTCAATACATCCTCTTTAGCAGAAAGACGGATATTCCTTGCTCATTATCAGACAATGACTTATTCACAAACTTCGTGTGGGGCTAATAGTTTTCATTTCCCATCTCATGGAAAACCCTTTTCGCTCCGCTTAGCCTTATCCCTCTCTAGGGGTATTTTAGTGATAGGTTCTATAGGAACTGGACGATCTTATTTGGTCAAATACCTAGCAAAAAACTCCTATCTTCCTTTCATTACGGTATTTCTGAACAAGGTCCTGGATAACAAGTCTAAAGGTTTTGATGATATCGATATCGATATTGATGAGATTGACGATATTGGTGCTTGTTACGATATTGGTGTTAGTTACGATATTGATGCTAGTGACGATATTGATGCTAGTGACGATATCCTTGATATGGAGCTGGAACTGCTAATTAGCGTGAATGCGGTAACTATGGATATGCTGCCTGAAGAGGAAGACCAACTTTATATCACCCTTCAATTCGAATTAGCAAAAGCAATGTCTCCTTGCATAATATGGATTCCAAACATTCATGATCTGGATGTGAATGAGTCGAATTACTTCTCCCTAGGTCTATTAGTGAACCTTCTCTCCAGGGATTATGAAACTAGAAATATTCTTGTTATTGCTTCGACTCATATTCCCCAAAAAGTGGATCCCGCTCTAATAGCTCCGAATAAATTAAATACGTGCATTAAGATACGAAGGCTTCTTATTCCACAACAACGAAAGCACTTTTTCACTCTTTCATATACTAGGGGATTTCACTTGGAAAAGAAAATGTTCCATACTAATGGATTCGGGTCCATAACCATGGGTTCCAATGCACGAGATCTTGTAGCACTTACCAATGAGGCCCTATCGATTAGTATTACACAGAAGAAATCAATTATAGATACTAATACAATTAGATCCGCTCTTCATAGACAAATTTGGGATTTGCGATCCCAGGTAAGATCGGTCCAGGAGCATGGGATCCTTTTCTATCAGATAGGAAGGGCTGTAGCACAAAATGTACTTTTAAGTAATTGCCCCATAGATCCTATATCTATCTATATGAAAAAGAAATCATGTAACGAAGTGGATTATTATTTGTACAATTGGTACTTCGAACTTGGAACGAGCATGAAGAAATTAACGATACTTCTTTATCTTTTGAGTTGTTCTGCCGGATCGGTCACTCAAGATCTTTGGTCTCTACCCGGACCCGATGAAAAAAATGAGATCGCTCCTTATGGACTCGTTGAGAATGATTCTGGTCTAGTTCGTGGCCTATTAGAAGTAGAAGGCGCTCTGGTGGGATCCTCACGGACATGCAGTCAGTTTGATAAGGATCGAGTGACATTGCTTCTTCGACCCGAACCAAGGAATCCCTTAGATATGATGCAAAATGGATCTTGTTCTATCCTTGATCAGAGATTTCTCTATGAAAAAGACGAATCGGAGTTTGAAGAGGGGGAAGGAGAAGGAGCCCTCGACCCGCAACAGATAGAGGAGGATTTATTCAATCACATAGTTTGGGCTCCTAGAATATGGCGCCCTTGGGGCTTTCTATTTGATTGTATCGAAAGGCCCAATGAATTGGGATTTCCCTATTGGTCCAGGTCATTTCGGGGCAAGCGGATCATTTATGATGAAGAGGATGAGCTTCAAGAGAATGATTCGGAGTTCTTGCAGAGTGGAACCGTGCAGTACCAGACACGAGATAGATCTTCCAAAGAACAAGGCCTTTTTCGAATAAGCCAATTCATTTGGGACCCTGCAGATCCACTCTTTTTCCTATTCAAAGCTCAGCCCTTTGTCTCTGTGTTTTCACATCGAGAATTATTTGCAGATGAAGAGATGTCAAAGGGGCTTTTTACTCCCCCAAAAATTCCTACTAGATCTCTATCATCTCTATATAAACGCTGGCTTAGCAAGAAGACGCAAGAAAAGCACTTCGAATTGTTGATTAATCGCCAGAGATGGCTTAGAACCAATAGTTCATTATCTAATGGATCTTTCCGTTCTAATACTCTATCCGAGAGTTATCAGTATTTATCAAATCTGTTCCTATCTAACGGAACACTATTGG